CTGGCATTGGATTAACTAACTGAGTTTTGAAGTAGCTGCATGCAAAATGTGAGATGACTAGTTGCATTCCATCACATGGTGAAGATTATAACTATAGTTCAGTCCAAACACACACAGAGACACATTATGCAACTGATTGGCTATTTGATTGCATTAAGACTCAACTCAAGTGCATTACTAGATAATACTAATCAAGCCCTTTTTTTTTCATGCCTCTTAGTTCACTGGAACTTTTTCTTTATCCTTGAAACAGCTTGATGACCGAGCTGTCGATGTGGTGATGACTAATAAGAAAGTGATAGGAGTCGTGCTCGGCTTTCTTTCTTTTTTTTGCCAAGGATATTCTTATGAACTTATCTTAAAAATGAAAAAACAAAAGCTTTACATCATCTTTACTTAATATAGACGGAATCGAGACCTTGACTTCTTCTTAATTTGCTTCGGTTGTCCTCTTCGCTAACCAGAGTATACCACTATTTCTAACCTTTTGAAGAGACAAACCCATAGGAGACAAGGGATGAATGGCAGCTATCGAACGAACTTTGAAGAAAAGAGCAAACCCTGCCTGGATGACTGGAACTAAGGGATCGACCACACGGCCTAACATGGCCCTTCCTTCCCGGAAAGAACAACCCGTACTTCCCCCTCCCCGAAGTGATAGCAGGGCTAGGCTCAACCTAAGGATTTCAAACCTGACGTAACATTAACGACTGTCCTTCCACCCAATTCCCCGCACCCTTTTTCTTTTCTTCTTTTCGTGCTTAAAATAATATCTTTCAGACGGCACACTCTTCGTTCTCGAGCGAATCAATTTCTCGGAACTTAGCCACCGGAATTCTTATCGACCAAAGAGAAGGAGGCCGAAGGTTGAAAGAGACCTATAATTTTTAGGGAAACAAATCTTATATTTATATCCGATATAATGAAATGAATCGCTTCGCGCCTAGAAGAGATCCTCGGTATCTAAGGGAGTGGATAAGTATACAATGTAAGTAGTTGATTTTTCCTACACTAGGATATTCAGTCAAATAATAATCTAAAAGAGAGTGTAGATTGGTCGTAGCTACCAACGTGATCTCCGTACTTGGGAGTAAGCCTTCTTTCTGTCGTTCTGTCTTTCGTTTATTATTCCTGTCTGGTGTACTAGTCGGCCACTATGTATACGTGGACTGTTCACCGTTTATATATTCCATGGGTGTACAGGGGAAACAGTAAAAGGCAGGGAATCGGTCATCAATGGACTGCGGAAGAAAAGCCTTTATCGGTGTTAAATAATCTTCTGATAAAAGAAGTGGTATAGTTCCGGCTCATTCCTTCTCTACCAAATATCAGTTAGAAGACCCTGTGTTAAGTTCAATGTAAGTAAAAGTACCTTGGGCAAGTCTTTTACTACAAGAAGACTCAATGCATAAAGTTCAGGGCTCGAAAGTCAAGTTGGGCCCTACCTTGCCCAGTTCCAATCGTGGTTGAGTGTGGTTAGGTGCCGCTTATGCTGAACAATCAACTAAAACTCGGGTCAAAATCTTATAATCGGGAAAAGGAGTAGTGTTCCTTCCGGTCAATCTCATGTGAGACCAACCCTGTTAGATTGCCATAGGTCTTATTTCTTCCGGGTTGTGGGCTAGGGTAGTTCAAGCCTTTCAATCTTAAACAATTTTGGAAATTCTTTAGTCAATCTAAAAAGAAAAACGTTGAGTTAAACGTGAGTGATTAGAGCCAAAGAACGAGTGAGTACAGCGTAACGGACGAGCCAATAAAGAAAATTTAGATCTTTGTCTCTCGATTCGAGAAGTTCCAGCCAGGCCGGGTCCCGAGCAAGCCAATTTTTAGTTTACCAAATATGGAATAGCGATCATACTACTTGGGTTACCTGCGTTTTTTCTTCTTAAGTGCCCATGACTAGGATAAGCTGCCTGCTCTTCTACGTAGTATGTCACCAGCGGCTAAAAAGGCTGGTAAACAGTCTACTTCCTACTTTGATGAGTCTGGCATGTATCTACCAAAGGTTTTGTTACTACTTTATCGGGGCACCTTCTTACTGATTCCGTGAAAGCACGCTCAGCCAATCCTCACTCGACGGCTCCGTCCTTGCTCAGGAAAAAGCCGAACCACTCGCAGATGGATCTTTTTTTTCTACCTTTACAGCTCACTCTGTCAGTCCACTAACACCACACATATTCACGTCATGAAAGAATAGATTCCAGATAAAAAGTATACTAGCACATATTCACGTCATGAAAGATTAGATTCCAGATTTAGGGTATAAAGTATACTATCACAGATTCATCCTTGAGTGCGTGAAGATAGGGCAAGGTAATGCGGAGAATGCCACGACTCTTATATGTTTCAAATCGGGATGGCATGTGTCATTTCTTATAAGGGTCAGGGGCGTAGCGAGAGAGAGAGATAGCTAACCTAGCCATTGGCGGAGAGAGGGAGGCAACTGAAGCTTTTAGAGTCGGGTTTAGGTCTTCTTTTTGCTTGCCAGAATCCATCAACAGGGGTTTCATAGGGAGGTATTTTTTCCAGAAAGTTATCAAGTTATAGTGGAATTACCAACCGGACTGGCTTTCTCCAAGAGAGGGTTTTGTCTTTTCCGCTTCCTCGCGCAAAGAAAAAAAATAGAATCTCTTCTACGGCTCATCCCCCTATCTTCTCTTCGAGCTACCGCACTCACAAGGGCTTACTCCATTGGGAGGGTGAACTAATGTTCAATCTCGTAGTCACCAGCATATTATTTCAACTCTTCACTCTTCCTCTTCTTTGTTTACCTTGAATTGAAAACTTTCACAGTCTTTTTTGTTATACTTGCTCATAAGAACCCTAGTCCCATTTAGGCACCTCTTTCTGGGGCAGCTGATCCATTCTATGAACCCGATTCTTATCCGCTATTGAATGATTTATCTCCGAGTTAGTCCTTCCTCTCTAGTCCTCTAGAAATCGGGCTTCCTCGCTTAGTAGCTCCTTTAGTTTCCTACTATGTGGGGATTTGGAAGATGGGCTTGCAGCGGATTCAACCGATCGATTCGCCGTGGCATATAGAGATGGGCGAAGCAAAAAAGGTGTTTTCATGTTCCATTGGTGCTTCTAACTTACCTTTCTTCCTCGGGGGTTGGCTTTGTAGGAGTTGGACGAGATGTCAGAGCTTTTAGGAAAGTATCATCCGAAGACGAAGAGGAATAGGGAAGCTGCTCTTAAGGGTTTGGGGCGTACCGGATAGCATTATTCTTTGCCGAGGAAGGAACCGTTGATGGCGGAGTTATTTGCACTGATTTTCCAGCTATATGAAGATGAGGCTAAAAGCAAAATTGACGCGGATAGAAGTCCGAAAATTAGTTAAAAAAAGGCCACAATCGTTAAAGAAAGGGACCTTGATCCTTTCATCTTGCACTTGAAAAAGAAATTTGCAAAGCGGGTTATTAACGAATTGAGTTTACTTTTCAGTTGAGAACCGTCCAGAAGCGCTGAAGAGGGTGTCGGAATCATTCGAGGCTCCTGGAAGTTACCAGCGAGTGCCGGATGAATTGAAGGCTCGACGACTCCCTCGAATCCAGCAGGGTTAAGGGAGGCTACCTGAAGCTGCTGGAAGGCGAGAATCGTTTAATAAACAGACTGAGACCCAGATTATAGTTATAAACTATATTCATCAAACTACTAGAATTGGAAATCAAATAATGATTATACTCGGCCAGCGAGTAACAAGAAGGTGGCACAATTGAGGGTAGGAAAGAATCCAGGGTAATGGTCAATACTGAGAACATGAATTCCCTTAGCGCGTTGGATCATCCGAATTTTGAAGTGGATGCATACATGTACCTCAAGTGGCATTTTCCTTGTGGTGTAATGTGTTCCCATATGGTATATGTAGGTTACAGAACCTTTTCTCTTCCTATTTGGATACTGATTTCTTCTTCAATAGAACCATCCGCTTTCTTTTGAATCTTGTATACCAATTTACATCCCATAATGTTTTAGGAGTCGGTGTAAGGAGCTAGAACCCATGTTTGATTTTGGGCTAGGGCATCTTGTTCTTTCCTAGCCAGTCCCAAGAAAAGGACTGGAGACATAGCCTACTCTCTTATTAAGCAGTAAAGAAAGCTCTTCAAGCAAGGTAGGAGAAAAGCAGGGTAAGGAATTCAATCAACTAGTACCGTTCGTACCAAAGCAGCCAACAGCATAAGAGCCTAACATGAGGGAACTAACAACTATGAAATTCAATGTAGAAATCGACCCCGGCCTATTTTATTGAACATAGCCCTCCACTTAATTGCCGAGACTTTGACAAAGGTGATAAACTAACAGCAAAGTCGTCGGTTTATTCAGCACAAAATAATACTCTACAAAACCTAGTCCGAAATACTTGACTTTCCCCTTCCTTTCTCCGCACCGAAAAAGCCTTCTTCGGGACAAGACGACGGACGCTAGGTCATTCAAAGCAATTCCCATTTTTGATCTTCCTGCGGAAAAGAGTACGAAAAAAATGACTCAACAAAATCACATATGTAATGTAGGATATCTTCTCTCCTTCTTATGCTTTGCTTTCTTGATCTTTCGTCCATTGACCAACTTACCAATTTTCATGACTTTCGTCGCCCGCTCATCGTACCTAGCCCAGCTGCTATTGGCTAAGTCCTATCTATGATATTCATTTGAAAAGAATGGTTATCTCTGTCAGTTTGTTGGAGCGAATCTTGGAACAAAAGAAAAAAGGGAATCTTTCACAGAGGCTTTCGACCTTATCCATCAGAATCGTCAATTGATAGAAAGAGAAGGTAAAGGTGGGTTTGAATTGCTAATGGTGAGCTCGATTAAAGAAAGTGGGATCTGGCCTTGCATTTTTGAGATAGGGCTCCCTCACTTCTTGCTCTTGCATTTGAAAGTAGAATCGGGATTCCATCTATAGAAAGCGAATGGAACTAGTGAATGTGTATGCCGAACGTAGGCAGGTATACCTGACCTTTGATATTAAGCTATGATCTCTCTTCTCTCTCTTGAAGTTCCCACAAAGCGACTCTGAACCTAAGACCGGGTTGTGGGATGTCTTTTGATATTCTAAACAAAGAAAAACTACATTTTTTTTCCCTAAATGAAAGAAAAGGTCGAGCTTAAGCCGATTCCATTGCGGAAAGAAAAGAGGCTCTCCCATTCCCACCTGATACGTCAAAAGCAATTGACTAATAAGGGGAACCAACCAGTCGAATTCGATTGATTATGTCACTCCGCATTACTAAAAAAGGGCAGCTGCTTTCTACTAAAATGTTGGCACTCCTTCCGCTATTACTCGAAAAAAAAATAATAGATCGGTCGACTACGTCAAAGGCTCGTTTCACTCTAATTTAAAGGCTGTAACTCCTACTTATTTATATTAATTAAAGCTTGCCCATGGCTGCTTTCTTCCCATTCTTTCTTCTTTCCACTAATCTAATGGTTTCATTCTCCCATCGAGAGGTTATGATACTAGCAAGAGTCCTATTCTTCTCCTCTCGATCCTACCTTGGGTTATGTTTGACAGGGATGGTCAGTGAACTTCTACTGGTTTCAAAGGAGGAGAGGGATTCATTAGTTTTACAACACAAGGGTGTCATGTGGAGAAAGAGAATTGAACTATTCTCCGGGTACTGGTACCGCTTAAGCCCAAGCAAGTGAAGAAATCCTGTAAGATGGACTTGATTTACTTTCCTTTCCAAGACCTATACCATATGGTTTGGGTATACCACTATCACCTATCGAAATGAAACACTAACCTCCCCACGACCCCCTATACCGGATACCTTTGCTTTGAAACCAATGACTAGTAGAGGATTTCGAGGAACTACAGCAAAGGGAACTCATGTAGGGATGGGCTTTCCTCGGATTAGTATTCGGATTTTGCTGCTCTTGCCAATGGTTGTTATTCAAAAGAAGGGTTCGCACCGGCAAATAAGAATCTATTTTCTAGTTGTAGCTTTCGAGGAGAAGAAGGATTGAATCAAAGGGACGAGCAAAGGCAATTCAATGGCTTTAAAGGATAATCGGTATACTTAGTGCGCAGGCAGGCCCAACGGTATCCAATCAATGTAGTCGGCAGAACAAAGGAAACAGGAATGAGAGATTAGATCAAAATCTAAGTACCGAGAGGAAAATAGAGCTCGAATCCATAGCATTCTCCACGCACCCACCATTCATTAGCTGCGACCTTACCACACATCATTACCACCAACCATTTCACTCGAATCTGTAGCTTTGCTACCTTCGCAACTAGGGGCAATGAAGATTGTATTCCTTTATTTATCTTTATAGTGAAGCTAGCCTCTTAGGCGCAGTGTCAGAGCTCTTAGCTATCTAGGGAATAGCGGTCAGTGCTGCTTGATTGACTGCTTTCAAGTTTGAACACATTCTTGGATAGGGAAGTAGGCCTAGAGACCGCATCTGGTTAACTGCTTTAGGACGGTTCCAGGCTAGAGAAAAGATAGGGTATTACTGAAGCAGTGGAAAAGAATTGATAGCAAAAGTTTGCTTTTAGTAGTTTAGTCACCAATCAAAAAAGTAGCTAGGCTTCCTGGTGGTATGAAAGAAATAGATCTTTGTGCCTTAGACGACCTAGAAGGAGGATTGCTTCTCTCACCCGTAGTTCCGTCTTTTTGGTGGATCTTGCTAGTTCTTCTTTCTAGATCGATTGAGATCGTACCCACCACTCCTATCTCGCACGCAGGTGATGCATCCCGTTCTCCTGGTAACCAAAGGCCAAAGAAGGCTCGATTCGTCTATGAAACCCCACTAGGCAAGTGGATTCTTCTTCCTGGTAAAAAGGTCTCTCTTCTATAAATACCGAACATAGAAACTAAAAAGAGAAGAGTTGTTCAAGTACAGAGGAAAAATACCTCGTTCAGAAGCGGATACACTTATTTGAAATATCAAACTATCTCAACTAACATCAAAGGAAGTCGAAACCAATTATGTAGGATCAGTCTCACCGTCAAGTCTGGGCTTTCTTTCCGGGGTACGAGCACCTGTTTATGTAACTAGAGTAGAGGTTTAGGCCTGGGTGGGAGAACCTTGACCAAACCAATAGCATGAAAGCAAAAGCATACGCTTTGTTCTTACGAAGACTAATCGGGAAGTAATTATCGAAAAAGATACATTCTGCTACCGACCAATGACCAATATACATACCGACGTGAAGATCGATATTTTTTATAGAAGAGAGAAGATTCTTGCCAGGGGAGAATAGCTAACAGGAAGGAAAGCAGTTCCGTCCTCAGGTAAGGAAACTGGCACAGGGTAGTGTTTTCGGAAGAAGTAAGCAAGCAAGCAAGTAGGGAACGGAAACAGAGCTCTTTCTCTTGAGATTGTTCTGCTCCTTGGCTTCGGTTAGGAGCCTGAAGAACCAACCAGAGTAGGACAAATGTCGGCGTGGAATCAAGAAAGAGGGGCTCGGTGAAGTGAGGGATGCCCTTCCAGGGTATCACGAGCGGAGAGGGAGGTACGGTTGGAGGAAAAGCAAGGCAACAGGGTGCTAGGTTTAAGCAAGTATTGTCCGTCCGATCATTGGAATCGGCTTAGCTGAAAAAAGGCAGCAGATCTGGTTGAACTAGTAGGAAGAACACCCTTCTAAGGTGAAGGTATTCCATTGATAAGAAGGAAGAAGGCTATATTCGAACTATAGAGAAGCTAGGCCGATGGAAATCGAAAAGGAACCCCTTGTCCGTCCAGGTACTCACCCCGCCGGAACTCGCAATCAAACATAGGGTTGGCAAACTAGGAAGGCACAGACTCGAAGGCAGTTGCGAAGGCGAGCAAGGTATAGGCCTATTTCCACAAATTGATGAATCAGAATTCAATGAAGTAGTTGAATTGAAGTAAATGTGCCTACGAAAGAAGAGAAGGCTGATACGGATATGCGAACAGGAAGAAAGCAAGCAGAAGCCTACTATTGTGCATTGGCAACGAACACCGTCAAACAAATATAGCTGTTGAGCAGGAAGACCTGGATAGAAAGCCGGTTACGAATAAACCAGGGACTAGGAAACCCCGAACTACGAATGGAAACACTTTTTTTTCAAGCAGGGGTAAACGGATCTGGTTAGGAAGCCGGAGATGGTAGAGAGGGTGTCGTGTCGGATCTTCAATCGGGGCAAACAACGGATGCTCGGGATAAAGGAAGTACGAGATTGATGAATCAGAATTCAATGAAGTAGTTGTTTCATTGTAATATGCTAGACCAGGTTCGCACCTTCTGTAAATGACAGATAGGAAGGAGGGCAGGATCAGAGATAGAGATTCTAGCTGTAAGCGGAATGGGCATGATAAAATACAAGGAGGTCTTTCGAGAAAAAGACAGATCTGTGTATCCGACCTGAAGAGCACCACGAATTAGCGCACAAGCGAAATTCATGAATGAAAAGCGGCGAAGCGAACCCACTTGAAGTGTGACATTTGCCAGAGGAAGGACACCTGGATCCAGAGAGAGATGGACTCGGCTGTAAAAACAGCTCTAGTCATGCATGTGGCCAAGTCAAGTAGTCGATTATTCCTCGGAGCTAAGCGCAGGCCAAGCAGATCCTTCAATCAAAGATAGATAGCTCGGATAGATCGGGGAAAGAGCGAACGAAGAAGCAACGGAAAAAGAAGAAAGAATCCCATTGCTAGATTGGACTTATTTCAATATTCAATTCAATGTCATTTCCTTTCAAAGTGAATAAAATACAAGTGAATTCAGATGATAATTCATGTGAGTGATGAAAAGAACTCTTCTACTTCTTCGATCTATTGCAATCTAAATAAATGGAAGCAGTACGGGATGGCTTCATACAAGAACTGGAGAGCAGACTACAAGAATTGGAAAAGCGAGCATGGAGTGGCGGACTTTAGTGAAATCACTGAACTACCGATGAAAAATATCCTAGTATAGGGTTAGAATGGCAGTGGAGAAGAAGAGACTTAAGGCAAGAGCAGATGGAGTGATTCAAATACAATAAATAGTTACATTTTCAAGATTACGAATTAACATGATGATGAATCAATGATTTATTGGTCCCCACACTCAAGTACATAAAGGGAGTCGGCAGGCATAAAGAAAGGGTGGATGAACAAACAAGCCTTGAATTTACCAAAAGTGAAGTTTCTGGAGCTTCTAGGCTCATCAATCACTAAACCCATAGAATCTGAGTAGACCTTCCCTCTTCTAACTGGTATGTATGTGTATTGGACAATCCTTTCATCTTGTTAGCACTTACTTTTCCGTGCTACCCATCCATTCATTAACGTGAATATAAGAATAGGGCCCCGGATATCTTTGCCTCGAAGCCGGTGGAAGGTGAAAAGCACAAAACTAAGCCTTCTCCACCCGCTGGTCTAAAGAAGACCTTTTCGGCCGATAGAGAGCTTATTAATAAAAACATTATGCAGGGGCTGAGAATGCGTTGACAGCTGAAGCAACAAAAGAACTTTTCCATAGATAGGCGTACTATGGATGAATTACCACCTCCTTGGAGGAGTGAATGCAAGGACCACTAAAAAACGGATACTTTACCGAAAAGCCTTTGCTTCTTCTTTCGATTGGATAGAAGCTCATACGTAACTTCAACAACTGGTTTGGTGCTGATGTGTCCAAATCCCATGCTCCTACGCCGGGTTGATTGATGTGTCAAAGACTAATGCTCCTTCGAAGGTTTTGATAGGTAAAGCTGTGGCCCAAGAACCCACTACATCTAAGCCCAAGTCCAAACAAAACTAGACCCAAGAATGCTGGAATGAGAATCCTTACCCGTGACGACCATGCATACTTTTCTGACCTATGTATGCCTTTCCTCGCCTACTTCGTTCTTGCTTTCCAAAGAAACTTATTTTCTACTTGCTGTGGCTAATACCCCATAAATTCATTCTGAGCAGAGCTTTCTAGCAGATTGATTGAGCTATGTAAGAGTAAGTACGTGATGAGAATCTTGTCATCAAAGTGAAAGCACATCTTTGAGAGTTTCATATATTCCAATATGAAGTGAAAGGGAGTCAGAGGTTAGCA